GACTTGGGATCTCAGCAGGAAATGTGAAGGTTGCTTAAAGCCGGCCGATAGGCGAAAGAGAATCAAAAAGTTTTGTTCTGATCTGAGTAGGCTCAACATAGGGAATACCCTAACCCTGGGAACCGGGGCATATAAATCCGCTTATGGCATTCACCCAAGCATACAGAGACAGATGGAATGAAAGAAAGAAAAAGTAGCTCCGCAGCTCGCCCAGAAGAAGAAAGACCCGCCGCTAACGATTTGGAAATCCCTGGTGGGCTGGGCCTGAAAGACAAGTGTGTGTGGATTTCCACATCCTCGTCTTTACTTTAAGACACAACTCTTCTCTTTCTCGGTCAAATGACTTGCGATAGTCTACCTTGAGTAGGACCATAGGGATCTTATGTTTGTGGCGAAAGATAAGTGGTTCTGTCACAACCAAGACAGTTTCTATGAGTGAGCGACCCTTGATAAACGCCGATTGATACGTGTCAATGTCAATAAGTGGATGAGTGTTGTTAAAGACAATGTTTGTTCCTCTTCTTTGAAACGATTTTCATGAATATCGAGATGATACTGATTGGCCTGAAATCCTCGACGGTGTTGGCATCTTTTTTCTTTGGGAGGAGAGTGATGGATGCCTGGGTTAGCCTCCAAACATAAAGGCCATTGCTATGAAAGAGCTGCAAGAGAGAAAGCAGTTGCGGGTGGATGATGTCCCAGAAGGCTTGGATTGCACAGATTCTACCAGAGGATGTTGAGATGCTCCCATTGCAACTCACTGATGGAGAAGAACTGGAGAGCTCAGCTAGAGCTGGAGGAGGTGGTAGTACCAGTTCCCTACTGGTACCAGTGGTGGCTTGATCACTTCAAATTGGAGGGACTATTGGGCCAAATTCCCATACTGTAAAAAAAGGTTTTCTTTTCTGATATATCGGAGGTTTTGTGTGCAGAGGCCGCCAGGTTGAAGTTGGATGTTGCTTTTGTAGTTCCCAGTGAAGGATGATGCTGGGTCTATGATGCATTTTCTTTTTTTGTTGATAGTTTTCGATGAAGCCACAGATACTACTCTTGTCTGAGACCTGTTGGCTTCATCCAGAGGGAGATGTGTTCTATTTTGTTGGATCATGGGGAACAATGAGGATGGGTATGGGGAGATGGTCGTTTAGGGTTGATTGTCAAAAGGTTTTTTTTATTCCTGGTGGTGGTTTTGAGTTTCTGTGAATAATAGGAAGAGGCCGCCAAGGCGCGGAGCGATGAGTATAGCCCATTAGGAGAACCCGTAAAGAAAGCCGGAGCAGAAATCCAAGCTTCTGGTAATTTATTCAATTACTTGAACTGTTTTTTCTTTCTTTGTTGAATTATTTATTTCTCTTTTGGTATGTTGGTTATCTAAAAGCATCTTTGACTTGTTTTAGTACTTTCGTCACAACTATGGCATTGGCATGGGCCTTTGCTCAACTAGACTATCAGAGCTCGATCATGGCAAACGAAGGAACTCAGACCCGATCTAGACAACTTGAGGAGCAAGTTAGAGCTACGAGAGAATCAATGGATAAGATCCAAGCAGATCTAGCCGAACGGATGCAACAACAGAGTGAAGAGTTTCAAGCTCAAAAACAATTACAACAACAACAGTTTGAGAAGCAAGTAGTTGAGTCTATTTTTGAAATACAGAGAGAGGTTAGTGGCTTCAACCTCACACAAAGAGGGATAGAGGCAACACCTTTTGACGCCAAAAACTCCAATTTAGACTAAAACTGCTGGGGCAATAGAACAATTTAGAATATGAAGTAGTGTTAGTAGTTTTTTACATCTATTAGGCATTTTTGCAAATACATGGAGGGGAGTGGCCTGTGTAACCAAGACAATACACCTCAACGTCATCTTATCGAACACATAAAGGGGCCTCTTTCACTAAGACAACAATTATGGCCGTGTAGATGCAGTCAGTATTCGATGTTTCACAAAACAAAGAAAGAGGAGGTTGTAAGAGAGACCTTGTCAGTGCGAAGGAGAGGAACGTGTCGAGAAGAAGACACCTGTCCGGAGAGGTGCAAAGGAGAGCTGCGAGAGGAAATGCAATTCAAAGGCAATCCTTTGTTGTTATCTGGTCCTTGATAGAAAGAGGACCTTATGAAACCTACGGATCACTGAAATAGCCTAGCTTTCCAAGCCAAGTGACCTTACTTACTGTAGTGTTAAGACCCACGGGGAGAAGCTATAGCTTTGAGAGTTGCTGAATTAGTAGCTGTAGCTATGAGAAAGGAGTAGTGTTGGAGGAATATTTAGGCTCAGCCAATTCAGTCAAGGGTAATTTAGTAGATACCTCTCCATCCCTCTCTCCACACAACCAGCTTAATATGACCCAAAACAGTCATGTTCCCAATCTTACCCCACAACAAGCTTCTTGCTCAAACCCTGGATCTGGAAACCTGACAAGCTCCATGACTCCAGTCATCCTAGCATCAAGTACTGTAGATACTGGTGTGAAAAACCTTCTATGTCGTCAACAACTAGGCCTATTATAATTAACCCAAGAACCTGTTTGCAGCCAGTACCAGTAATGGAGTCATACCCAAACTTTAGGAGCCACAACCCACCATTTTCCCTTCCTTGCTTATGGTTTGCTGTCCTCGGGAATGGTATCTCCTTGAACAAGGTAGCTGTTCACATATATTCCGTTAATGGGATGGATTTTATGCTTTCGGATGGTGTGATTTCAACGTTGAGTACCTACTAAGAGTTAGTTCTCGATGGGCAATAAATCATATTGATGAAAAATCACCAAGGAGCATGAAACAAAACACATAACTTACGTACCATTGTACTTAGAGCCAATAAACTACCAAGAATCCTCTGTCTCAACCACTTTCTTCTTGTCTTTACATCGATTTCAAAATATAGGAAGGGAAAGTAACGGAGAGCAAGCAAAAGAAAGAAATCTATCAACGACCGACTTCGGACTAGAATCTAGAAACATACCTAAGGGAAGAAAGCATATTTGAGGTTGACTCCTTCCATGTCTAGTAGGAGTGCGTGCTTCTTATTGCCTTTTGAGCAGTAGTTGTATACATTCCTCACTCAGTCTAATTAATTCTCTTTCTCCCTACCCAAATACCAAGGGAGGTTTATGAGTCGTATCCTCCTTACGAGATAGCGGAAGTAGCATTAGCGGGAAAAGTAAGCTCCTTTTCAAGCCTTATCTTTCGTAACCTTTGATTAGTTCCTTAGATGCCCTTAGCAAGAATGATGCAGGAGCAAGAAAGTATATTTCCTCTGCCTTTCCATAATCTCGCTATTCAAATAGCACAGTATCAAATTCAATCCATAAGTCATGCTGGTCAATCAATGACAATGATAAGCTCTAAAAAAAAAAAGAGTCTATTGCTCTTCGACACGTTTTATATCGACTTCAGTCATGCTTTATTGGAGTTATCTGACGCCAAGGAGGAAGGAATATAGATTAGGATCCTAGCCTTGTTCCGTTTGAAGTTCCTAAGAGAGGTTACAAAAGAAAGGGACCAAGGATTTTGAGTCTTATTAGTGCATCAATCTACAGAAAGATAGGTCAAACTGTGGACTGAGGTTCAGTCAGGAATTTGCGTATAGAAAGGAGCAAGAAAACGTATGCGCAGGCGCAACAAAGCGCTCATCCCTTGTTCTTTCGCTTGGAAGCTCAATCCCCTCGCTTCTTCTTTCGCTTCTACGCTCGTGCTTTCCGCAAGTTCGTACCAGCCGTCAGTCAAGGAGGGAGCTCCAACCTCCGCGCCTAGCCGCAACCTAAACGCTGGTTCTATCCCGGCCAAGCAAGCAAGGGGAACCCCGGTGGGAAGAGGGAAAGAAAGATCAGGGGAAGAAGCGGGGTAGAGGAATTGGTCGACTCATCAGGCTCATGACCTGAAGACTGCAGGTTCGAATCCTGTCCCCGCCTCTGCATAAGTATCCACCGACTTTCATGGTTTTCATGTGATTATAGTCTTTACTTAATGCTTCCATTTTTGCTTTCGAAATCACGTAGGTGATAGACTCCGTCCTTCTTTCCGTCCCTTTTATAACCTGGTGAACCACTAGCATGGCTACATCCGGGGGTCGAACGACCAGGATTATTCTTAAGACTTCGCACCGAAAAAAAAAATCGTATAAAAATAAAGCAAGAAAACGGATGCGCAAGCGCAACGGCTTTCGATTGGGGGAAGGGAACCAATATCGAAACTTGGTTTAGTATTCAGGTTCTTCTCTTTGCAAAGGATTCAAAACGAAAAGCAAATGACAAATCTGGTTCGATGGCTCTTCTCTACTAACCACAAAGTTATTGGTACTCTATATTTGAACTTCTTTCTGAAGTTTCCATTTGTTTTCAATTTTATATTACTTTCTATTTTCGTTTTGATATCATTTTTTCGTTTAATATTCTTCCTAATTCAACTCACCACGCTCTTCACTTCCTCCGCCTTTTTGATCATCAATCTTCCCCCGGAGATTCAAGACCCTGGAACTATTGCTAATTTAGAAGGACTTAACTTCTATCTTGGCCTATACGACCAGGATCCAGAGTGGATTACGTTCATTCAGCAGGAGCTGAATCACAATACCCCTCTGGAAGACATACCTGGGAGGCTTAAGCTCTTCCTAATGGAAGAAAAACTCTCTTGTATGCGAAAGGATGTGATTGGGGAGTTCGTGGCTCTGTATCAGAGGGTCGGGCCTTATCTACCTATCGAACCCTACTTTCTCGATTCAGCAGCCCGTTCCTATCTTACCTCCATTGACGCTATGGACAATTTTACTACATTGCAAGCAGCCTATAAGGACCTTGACAACCACCTGGGTCAATCCCCTTTTTTCCAGGCTGTGATTGATTACAATCGCGAGCTTCTGATTGACCAGTCCATGTCCGAAAGGTTGCTACAGGAGGAGCGCAGAATGCGGTGGGAAGAAATTCCATTAAGTAAAGCAAGCCTCGAAAGGGCTGAGCATGAGCATGCTCTGCTCTTGTTTGAAGAGTCCGATCGACGGAGGGGAATTCGTTAAAGTCAGGGAGCTGCAGCTAAGTAATTCAGATTCTTTTCTTTGCTAAAGATTCAAAACGAAAAGCAAATGACAAATCTGGTTCGATGGCTCTTCTCTACTAACCACAAGGATATTGGTACTCTATATTTCATTTTTGGTGCCATTGCAGGAGTGATGGGCACATGCTTCTCTGTATTGATTCGTATGGAATTAGCCCGACCCGGCGATCAAATTCTTGGTGGGAATCATCAACTTTATAATGTTTTAATAACGGCTCACGCTTTTTTAATGATCTTTTTTATGGTTATGCCGGCGATGATAGGTGGATTTGGGAATTGGTTTGTTCCGATTCTGATAGGTGCACCTGACATGGCATTTCCACGATTAAATAATATATCATTCTGGTTGTTGCCACCAAGTCTCTTGCTCCTATTAAGCTCAGCCTTAGTAGAAGTGGGCAGCGGCACTGGCTGGACGGTCTATCCGCCCTTAAGTGGTATTACCAGCCATTCTGGAGGAGCAGTTGATTTAGCCATTTTTAGTCTTCATCTATCAGGTGTTTCATCAATTTTAGGTTCTATCAATTTTATAACAACTATCTTCAACATGCGTGGACCTGGAATGACTATGCATAGATTACCACTTTTTGTGTGGTCCGTTCTAGTGACAGCATTCCTACTTTTATTATCACTTCCGGTACTGGCGGGGGCAATTACAATGTTATTAACCGATCGAAACTTTAATACAACCTTTTTTGATCCTGCAGGAGGGGGAGACCCAATATTATACCAGCATCTCTTTTGGTTCTTCGGTCATCCAGAGGTGTATATTCTCATTCTGCCAGGATTCGGTATTATTAGCCATATCGTATCGACCTTTTCAAGAAAACCGGTCTTCGGGTATCTAGGCATGGTTTATGCCATGATAAGTATAGGTGTTCTTGGATTTCTAGTTTGGGCTCATCATATGTTTACTGTGGGCTTAGACGTTGATACGCGTGCCTACTTCACCGCAGCTACCATGATCATAGCTGTGCCCACTGGAATCAAAATCTTTAGTTGGATCGCTACCATGTGGGGAGGTTCGATACAATACAAAACACCCATGTTATTTGCTGTAGGGTTCATCTTTTTGTTCACTGTAGGAGGGCTCACTGGAATAGTTCTCGCAAACTCTGGGCTAGACATTGCTCTACATGATACTTATTATGTGGTTGCACATTTCCATTATGTACTTTCTATGGGAGCCGTTTTTGCTTTATTTGCTGGATTTTACTATTGGGTGGGTAAAATCTTTGGTCGGACATATCCTGAAACTTTAGGCCAAATCCATTTTTGGATCACTTTTTTCGGGGTTAATCTGACCTTCTTTCCGATGCATTTCTTAGGGCTTTCGGGTATGCCACGTCGCATTCCAGATTATCCAGATGCTTACGCCGGATGGAATGCTCTGAGCAGTTTCGGTTCTTATATATCCGTAGTTGGGATTCGTCGTTTCTTCGTAGTTGTCGCAATCACTTCAAGCAGTGGAAAGAACAAAAAATGTGCGGAAAGTCCTTGGGCTGTTGAACAGAATCCAACCACACTAGAATGGTTGGTACAAAGCCCTCCAGCCTTTCATACTTTTGGAGAACTTCCAGCGGTAAAAGAGACCAAAATAAGCTAGACGCTTCCTTTCTTTATTATAATGAGTTTGATCTTATTATTCCAGAATCAAAGCTTTGATTATTTTATTGGGCTTTGTATTATGAATGAATCAAATGGATTCTAGGGCCTAGAAAATAGACTCCGTATAGACGATTCCTATTTTCTATTGTGTGAAGAACTAGACTCCGTTTTGTTTAGACAGACGGAATCTAATAAATAAAATAACCTAACAGAAAGAAGTTTAGCGACTCCTTCTTGGTAGAGGATAGGCGGGTCCCTGGCCCAACCTAAGTCAGTTCGAATCTGACGAGTGGTTTTACTCGTGTCTATTTTCTTAACTGATCAAAGAGCAGAAAGGAAGAAAGCAGGTGTTGAGAGAAGTGGGCTATATCCCCAGGGGACTGAACACCGACACATTCTCGATTTGAAACTAAACTTCATTTCCAGATAGCGAGCGATCGCTCAGCAATGATACCGCGCCGGACGAAGTACCTAAACATAGACTCAAGGGAGATCAGAACTCAGACATCTCAAGGTACAGGACACTCGGAACTGATCTCAGGGAAGCTTGACCACTTTCAGAATGAACAGGTAGCACTGGTACTTTGAATTAGAACCCCGGTAAAACCACTTGGCGGGATAAGCAGGGAAGAAAGAAGCCTTCTCCGAAGCGAAGAAGTAATGACTGGATACTCACCAACCTTGTCAACTGACACTATTCGTGAGGATGGGACGAGGAGCTGGTGAAGAGCATTTTCTGGCCATCAGACGCAGAAGGGATTCTTCAAATTCCCCTACCAAATCACAATCAACCAGACTTCATCGCTTGGCAATTCACAAAGACAGGTTGTTTTTCCGTTAAGTCGGCCTACCATGCAGAATGGCAGGCAGAATACCGTCGGCGAGCACAGCGACGAGACAGAACCAGCGGACCGGCAGCCCGCGTGGAAGATGATCTGGTAGCTGACGGTGCCACGTAAGGTGCAAATATTCACCTGGAGAGCACTCCACGGCAGCGTTCCCTGCCTCTGCACTCTGGCGAACAGACATGTTTCCAAGACTCCGGTGGTATGCCCTGTATGTCATGTGGAAGCAGAGGACTTACGGCACATGTTGTTTGGCTGCGGACGAGCTCGTGACGTCTGGAAGTGCCTCGACCTTCTGGACGCCGTTGAAGCAGCCTGGGAGACAGACCGCGCGGGAGAGGCGATCCTTGAAGAACTGCTCTGCGCTGACAACCCCGGCGGCCGGTCCGCACAGTACCGTAGGCGGGAGCTTATTCTGGTGGCCTCCTGGCACCGAGGTTTACTTTCTTAATATGGCTACTTGCTGATGCTAACACTATTCACTCACGAATTATGTATGTAAACCTTGCCTTACGAATAAGTCAATAGCACTGAGGAAGCTTAGGAACATAGACGGGAGGGATATGATTACAGAACGACTATTTTAGAGACAAGCAATGACTTGATCTTGCTGTTTCGACAGACCTTGGGGTCTTGTTGGTAGCTGGCGTGACTCTGTATTGTATTCACGCTAGGGGCTACTTATTGAGTACGGGGAAGTCCGCACATGGAGCGATAGCCCACCACTCGAAGGATGCAAATGCAAGCTTTTCGACAACTGGAAATGGCTTCCTTCTCCTATCAGCTTCTTTCTATCTTTCCATTGGCATCCCCTTTCCTTGTCGGGCTTTCTCGCTAGGAAACAATAGTGCCATTTCCATTGTTGATGGAATCAACGCATGGACAGATTGAGGAAATCTCTCACCAGAAGAATATACGGCTTTCGATCGAGTAAAAGAGCGTGCGCTTTCCTTGACATGCTGCGAATTATTGATGACTTATTGGAGTCAGAACCAACTCTGCTTACCAAGATAGAAGGTGGTCCCTTGGTCCGATCCGGTCATTGCCAAGTTGTGTACTCCCGCATGCGGGTAAATCTCTGACCAGTTCGCGTTGCTGACTGCGCGGTCCAGTCGCTCGCGTATTCCCGTACTGCTTTGTTGGGGTATGTCACCTTTCCACTTCCCAATTGACTCTCATAAAAGGCTAGGCTACCTCTTCACATCGCACCTGATCCCGAATCATGTGCTCTGTTCAGGGGATCAATAGTGGCTATTAAGCTTTTTCCCTTTCTATATATTCTTTATAATAAGTAAATACCATCCTTGAGCCTATCAGCATCTCTCTATCTGACAGTCAATATTGCTTGAAATCGATCAGGCACTAGGTTATTAAAGTATGGATATGCCATATAATAAGGGAAAAGGCCTCAAGTTTGAGCCTAGCGCAAAAGAAAAGCCGATTCCAAATTTCAGATTTCCTGGCAAGTCTATGAGAGTCCTATTACGGATCCTCTGATCTTTAGCTTGAATGGTCGTGTTTTTATATAATTAGGTCTTTCTTCTGAGCTCTTCTATTACGGTACGGAAAAATAAAACCTATCACTCTCAAGGGTAAAAAGAATTCAAGCTAGGGGAGCCAACACTCTCTAACTACCTATACTACGCCCCCATTGATTGGAAACCCTCGGGGGAAATGATCCCATAAACAAAGGAATTATACAGTACGAAATAGCAAAAAAACAGACAAATTCTATTATATAAAATAGAGAATAGATATGGGCTTTCTGCTCAAATTGTCCCGACAAGGAGAGATATTCCATATTTGAATCAGATTGGATTTCGTAGTATACCAATGAGCCAAACTATTACTATTTCATCTAACTTGAATAACCAAGGACTGAATTTGACTATGGATTCTGATAACTCGAGAAGTTTTTATTTGGTTATGATCCAAAGAGAAAAAAGAAAGGTTTAACAAGCCATGAGAAAATAGAGTAAAGTAACCATACGTTCTGTTTGCATAACGTGTATACGCCACGCCATACAATCGAAATAGAAACATGGGACGATTCCAGAATTTTGAATAGATCCGTGGGGATGAGAGAAGTTGTTGTTGAGAAATATGAAATTGGAAAGGAAGTCAAACTCCCTATGGAATCTGTGATCGGTTGTACCTGTACTTTAGTGATACGAAAACTCGCTATTCACTCAGTTTCTGGTAAATAATTTATGTAGGAGAGATGGCCGAGTGGTTCAAGGCGTAGCATTGGAACTGCTATGTAGGCTTTTGTTTACCGAGGGTTCGAATCCCTCTCTTTCCGTTTCTGTTAATTCACCAACGTTACCGACCACAATGTATAAAATAAAATAGATTTCAGCAATAAGACCTTTATTTTATAGAAATTCATTATTCTAAATTCATTACTTTGGTACAACAAATGAGAAAAAAAAAAAATCCTACTGTAGATCCATTTGTGATACATGAATGAGAAAATACGGATGAAGGCCCTTCCGCGAAAAGGGGCAAAAATTCTATGAACCTTTCCTATTTTCGTTAGGTTCAAGTCTGACGAGAATAATATTCTACGACTAAGAACTCATTTATTTTCAAACCGATCCATTTACTAAATCTTATTTTATTTACTAGTCCTTTATATTGGAATGAGTCACTAGTCAAATGTTTTGGCAATTCCTCGTGGGCGGATGATGCAATAGAATTTGGAATCAGCGTTTTTATCTTTGGTTAATCCTTCATAGTAATAATATCTCGGGGTTTGCAACGAAAACTTGGTATATCGACTAGACGACCGTGAAAAAATAATATGTCTATCTATTCTATGGTTAACTAATTGCCTGGCTCCAGGAATGGTCGAAGCCATACCCAATCGAAAAAGGATGTTATCCAAACGCATTTCAAGTAGTTGTAGTAAAACCCGACCTGTTGACCCTTTTGCTTTTCCAGCAATATGTACATAGTAAAGAGGAAATGCAAGAGTTGGGTCATCTCTAGGAGCTGCTCTATTCTGAATTCGTAGCCTCACCCGACAAAAGATCAAGCTGAAAAGGAAAGGGCAGCTAACACGATAGAGGATATTGAGACCTGATGGGATGCCATCCGCCTGTATAAAATGCAGAGTGGAGTGAAGCCGGTCTGGCATCATCCTCCTAAAGAATTGCATCTTCTAAGTGGACTAGTATTCATGGTAAATGAAGTTATCTTCAGCACAGAAGCGAAATCAGTTTCTCCATGCAGAAAAGAATTCAGAAATAGGAAGTAGTGATGGTTTTGGCTAGCTCTCCCATCCCATACAATCTAGATTATTGAGGTCGAGTTCGAAAGTCTAGGTCGAGGAATGCGATATCTTTTGCGGTATCAAAGGATGGGGCGAGCCCTTTTGTTTAGTGCTTTGGCCAACCCTCGATTCAAGAGTAGCGAATTGAATTGATTTTCTTCCCCGGCACGGGGACCCGAAAGCTAGTTATCAAGCCCTTTCAGTTTGCTTGTTTGAATCTCCTTCTCTTTAATTGCGACCCGGCCTTTCTAAAATCCTACTTTATTTAGAGAATCGAGCCTCTAGCGGCCTTTAACCACCTGTTGCAGGTAATCTATCGTTCAAGTCCTAGAATGCAGGTACAAGGCGTTTTGATCAACAAGAAGTTGGCACTTTCGGTCGTGACGCCAGCCTGTGGCAAAACCAAAATAGTCAATTTCATCAAGATCCCGGCTCCGCCTTTAGCTGATCAAATACTTTCGTACCTCCACAGCACTGCTTCCTTTAGGGCTTGCCCACTGCTATAGTGAACCGCATCTCTTATAGATGGCCCCGGGACCACCTTCTTTCCAGTAGGCGGGAGAAAAGCGTTCCTTTCAAAAAAGCGTTCACCGGTATCAGTTTATTCGGAACTGGATTCAATACCTGCTGGCGCAAAGGAAAACGAATACGAATTGACTCTCGGTTTAAAAGCCATCCCGCCCGCTTCCTGGCTCCTTTAGAAAAGTAGTGGAATCCTACAAGTTATTAGTTATTACCGGGTTTGGGTCCTAGAGAGGAGAAGAGTGCCAGTCCGATTCAAATACTCTTACTTTAGTCTTATTTCGTAGGCCCCAGCTTCAGTTCTTTTTCTCGTGTTACAGATGATCGATTCAATTACTTTCATTGCTTTCCGCAGTGATACTTTATTGGATTCCCCAAAGGGGCAATCGCAGAATTCGAAAAAGATACACAAAAGCATAGAGAAAGCTCTCTCGCCGTGCATAGATTTTAGCCAGTTCTGTTGTCTTCGCCTGGGTGCAAAAACAAAGTAGAGAGTTGGGTACTGGATTCCCAGTTCAGGTTTTTTAGGTACCAAAAGTGATAAATAGGCCCAATTTCTCCTTTTATACTAGATTTCCTTAACAAGGGCATCCAATTCTTGAAACAAGTCACGCTCCCTTCTCTTTCCACTTTCACTTTCATGCCCAGTTCTTTTTCGACTTGGCAATCGTAGCAATTTATGTAAAGCCTCCTGATCCGGATAAACATGCTCGATACATTCTAGTGAACTACGAAGAGAAGCTAGAACGGTGGAAGCCTGAATCCAGTGAGTGCCCATTCTTAAGAAACTTGGGAATAGTAGCTCCTATGGTTTCTAGAGCGAGTGAATGAAACGCTATCTTCTTATGAGCGGAGATAGAGAGCTATGTCACAATCAATAAGTGAGATGCTCTGGGCGAGGAATCTTCTGTCACAATAGAGGTCTTCTTTTCGAATTTAAGTGGGACTAGCTTCTTCCTCAATTGATATTACTGACAATCTAGCAATTCCATCCTTTAGAAGAAGATAAGTAAACCATTTCTTTGAATTGCATGATTGAGTGATGGATGCGGACAATCACAAGCCTACTTTGTTTATAGAAAAGAGCGTATAACCCCCGATCCCTACCTGTTGTAGAGAATCTATCGTGGGCCTCCTCTTCTGTGCCATTTGCCGCCTAATACACTATTTAAGTCTAATGTTGTTTGCTGGTGCATATCTCTTGATTGACTATTTCTTGGTTATTAAGCATTAGTGAGCTGACCTATGTACAAGTTCTGAGTCAACCCCCAGATCTGTATCTCCTTGCCTTGTAATCTCTCATTCATCTATTTATGTGCATGCTTTAGCGAAGTCTCCAGCCCCATAAATATTAGTTAATGCGTGATGCGTAAATCAATAACTCAAACTAAAGTGTCGATCATCCCATGCTACCACAGGATTTTTCAACAACATGACATATTGATACAAATCTATGTTAGAGCCGCCATTTCTTTACGGTTACATTAGTGTGGATTGTTCTTCTGATTCTGATAGGCCTGGCACCCTAGCTTCGATAGATTTATTGGATTTTGCAAGCTATGGCACAGGAATGTGATATGGGTCGTATCCCGCACCTCCCTTGATTCCGTGTGAAATCCATCCTAAAAAGCACGAGTTGGATCGGCGTAAAGAACAAGACGAACGTGGTATTATCTCTATTAGGACGGTTATGAGGCTCTTCTCTTTTTTTTCTTTATTCAATATCTATTCTTTGTTTCTTATATTCATTCTTCTAATTGTTATCTTGAATGTATCTTTATGCTTAATAGATAACTGGTGATGCTAGAGCTGTCAAGAAGGCATTGTTTTCAGTATCAACCATCATCTACAAATGCCCATCAAAAGAGACCATTTCTCTTGAAACTTCTGTCCCTCCAAGCATTGTACATCCTTCAGAGCTTCCTGTCTATCCTGCTAGTAACTTCTACTCAGTGTCAGATGCAGCTATACCTTCTGGACATCCAAATCTAGCTATCTTAGCAAAGGAAGTGGCATTCAAATCTACAGGTTTTTCTTCTTTAGCCTTTTCGCCCAGCGTTGTCATTATTGACACGTTTTTGCGATCCCTGTTTTTGAGATCCTCAATGACGACCACCAGAAAGGGAATGTGACCACCATTCTGATTTTAGAAAAGTGTCTCCACTATAGCACTAACGATCCTAGACAGCAGAGAAAGCTTGATTGGAGCTAAGAACTATTTCTAAAGGATCCCTTGCACTCTTGTGTGGAAAGATCTTTCTTCGTTCAGTCCAGTCTGATTTAAAACGTGTCGTCTACTATTATAGGGGCTGTCATTAGGGTCACTCCTTCTTATGCCGGGAGATGGCAGTTATCTATATTTAGAAATAATAAAGAATATGGGTGTGATTGTCATCACAATGGAGTGATCGAGTAGGTTCCTCTCTATTTAGATAGACCCCATCAACATGGCCTGGTAGCAAAAACCCATTAGAGGTTTGATTCTCAAAAGAAAACAGACCAGAAACTCGAAACTATTCCTACTCGCCAGGTGGCTTTATCAATTTGCGTTTCAAAATAGGCAAAAAAAGGGTGTCAAAAGTAGAAGTATCATATCTTCTTAAGGAGCCCAACTCTAGCTAGAGAATAAGAGGATTAGGTTTTGGCAGGATGCGAGGTGCCAACTTATTAAGCACGAGAGTCGTAAGATCCCGGTTATAGAAGAAGAGTAGGCCAATCCCAATCTTAGGCTGCAACAAACAAGGAACTAGGTTCCTGTCATCAAATCGGCCTGATCCCCAAAAGGAAATCGCAATCCAAAATCCCTATATACGATAGATTCCGGGCACCTTGCTACATGACACTTGTCTCGCATTGCATTACTGACTGCTTCTTCTTCTGATTTCTTTGCTTTGATGATGCCCTTGTCCCAAATTCTTCAGCTGAAGAGTACTTTGGCACCGGCACCCTAGAACAGAGTCGACTACGAACTTATTGATATAGGAAAGTTGATATAAAGCCCAAGGGTTAAGACGAAGGAAGGTATTGTTCTAGCTCTACCGACCTATTCTCATCAAAGAGAGGGTGGATAGACATAGACCCGTGATTCGCTTGAGCATGAATTCACAAATCCATTGGTTCCACTTTGGGCGTGATTTCCCTGTTATTATTCCCCTTTTCCATGGGTTCCAGCTGAGAATTATCTTTCTAACTTGAGGCGCCAGGTCGGTCCCATTTCCCAAAGATACTAGATTTTCACCTGCATTCCCTTCAAGTATCAATACATTTCTTCTTTGCACGGAAGCCCCAAAAGCTTTGGATCGTGACCACCTGGCAACAGAATGGCAGGCACATTACTTCCATTCTTCCGAGCTTATCAATTATCCACGGATTTCGCATCCCATTCTGGATCAGAGATCCTTGCTCCTCGCGAGAATTCTGTTATTGTAAATAATAAAGAAATCAATATGTTAGGTTGGTTTCCTCGGTACTTCTAAAAGCGTAGGCGCCAAAGTCCACTGTCTTCAACCAGAACTACTGGCATCTTCTAAAAACAAACCCTAGAGAGGAAGCCATTCGATCAATCAGGGGAAGGTTCTATATAACTAAAGAGTCGGGTGGAACGAGTGATAGCAGCACAACTATCCGAAGATAGCGATATGGTGGTACATCCTCCCTATTAGAGAATAGTATGTGCATAGTACTTAATTTGAGATGACTGGAGTAGTCATAAGACTAGGATCTCATGCCTTTGCTAAAAAAGAATAAGAGAAATGTAGCTACGCTTTCATGCGGCTGACCGTGTTCTAGTCTAGCACTACGCAGGGTTGGCTGCCTCCCAGTCCCACCACATTAGCCTTATATTTACCAAATGAAAGGGAGATTCAAATGGGTTCTGATTCTTGCTTTCCTCTCTCCTCTAAGCACGGATGGATCGAAACTAAACGAAAGGGAAGTAAAGAGCATTTAGTCAGTCTAAAGCTGCAACTGGTGGATTCACTTTTTCATAGCTCGCTATTACTGCTCACATCTGCCTGTCTTTAAGGGGAGCTGGTGGAGGATTTGGTTTTCTCAATGCCTTAGGCAAGTCATTTCCCTACTTTACTTTTATCCCACTCTTCTTTTTACATCCACTTTATTATTCACACTAGGCTTGTGCCGTGGATTCTTCTCTGATTTGACTATAGCTGTGTGGTCAATAACCCGCTTTGCTTCCAGTTCTTCGCCTGCTTGCGCCATTGCCGGGACTTCCAATCGGAAAATCTTCTGTTGGCAAGCTCGCATCCTCGTAATGGCTTCCCCCTCGAATGGTAGAAACAGTGAGAAATAAGCTCTCTTCGATAAAGATAGAATGCCACAAAGCCCGTGGTTACAGTAAAGTACACATGTGGATATTCTCTTGCGACACCTGCACTGTCTTCACTCACTATCTTATTGCGGTCATATCGATACTGCTAGCTGTTTCTTAGTCTCGGTATAATCACTCGCTGTGTAATTGGCTTTGTTCACTTGGCTCTCGTAGAGGAACAATCGATATTACTATTACGCAAGAGAAGGATCTCCGACATGTATCTGATGAATGGCTAAGCTACCGTCTGACGGAACTTTCTTCCCCAAGGAAATGCAGATGCAATCTACTTGGAATAAAGGGTCTTGGCATGTAGTTGACTTCATAATGAAGAGCCAGAAGTTTAATGTCACTAGCTTTATTCTTAAAGAAATTGATCAAGCTAGAAAGAAAAAGAAGGGATTTCCACAAGAATCTTCTCTTTGCACCACACATCATGAGAATGATATTGAACAAGAGTCAGCTCAGCCTGCCTCTTCCTTTGCTCCCCATTTTTAGACTTCTACAAGTCGATCTTCTTACGATGGAAATCACGAAAAAGATCATTCGCTCTTACCTCGTCTGGAGCAGACGAAACGTCTTTTGTTTGGCCTTTGGCCTTTTCATTTCAGTACCGAAGCCGAGTAGATCAATCAGATGACCATGGGTATGGGTCTCTTGTTTCACCTTCAGGTGTCCCATTTCTGCATCCGTTAACTAAACCAAAGAAATACAAACTCTCTTGCATTTTCTTTTTACTTTTGCGCTAAGGATAAGGGAACTGAGAAAAAAAGAGCTGGCTTGGCTGGTACATCAAGCATATGACATATTGCTTGTTCGGTGTGGTACACATATCTGTCAATGTCAATCAAGTAAGAAAATGCATTCCCACTGTCTGAGGAAAAGGTGAAGAATTGCAATTTATTGAGCTTGTAAGGCCCGTTGAAGTCCCCGAGAAAGGGTATAAATAGGGCTATAAGTAGGCCGTTTGCTATTGCAATAAGGGCTGCTCGCCTTTCCTTTTGACGGCTTGGCTTCCTATCGCTCCTATGTAGTGGTCGGCCTTAAAAGGAGTCTTCCTACCATACCATCATGCATGCCTATGTTATAGTGCGTTAAGCTTCGCCAGAAGCAAGCAAGATGATGAAGCGAAGCTTCGTAGACAAGGCTCGTTCCGTGCTTGACTTACGAGCTCGTGTAGTAAGGCCTCGCCCTACTTCAATAAGGGCTTATGCACTCCACTCGTAAACGAGCGTTAGAGCTTTTTGAGCGAGCGAGCGAAGCCTTCCTGGAGCTTCCCCCTTCCCTCACCCGAGAATTGCATTTCCGCTTCAGCTTCCCCGGTTTAGTTGGTTTGGAGGATTAATTGATTGGATACCCAATCCGCATAATCTTTCAAAGTCACTGCTTCTACGACGATTGGCGTAAAGGCATGATTAGTTCCACGAATCTCACTGCACTGACCATAGTAAACTCCTTCTCGTTGTACCGAGATGGAGGTAAGATTTGAACGACCAGGTACAGCATCACATTTGACACCTGAGGAAGGTACAGCCCAACTATGAGGTACATCAGCGGGTGTTACAATCATACGTAGATGAGTTTTGGCTGGTACAACCACTCTATTGTCAACTTCTAATAAACGTGATTGACCCAATTCTGGATCATCTTCTGGAATCGTATAACTGTCAAAAGTGAGTGACTGTTCATCGGAACTGTTATAGTCCGAATACTCATAAGGTTGGGTCGACGCCCGCCTCCCCCCAAACTTGACTTGCAAGTTTCCCCGCAAAAAGCTCTCCACGCCTACTCTTATTTAGAAAAAGCACTATTCTTCTTTAGTTAGGTAGTTCTCCCCCCTCTATGAGACCGTAAGACCCCGGTGGAATCGAAGGCCCGCTTACTAATAGGCAAGAGGGGACCCTTTCTCGCCCAGCCCTACCTACATCAGTGAAGCTGGAACCGAGGAAGACAATGTTCAACACACATGAGACAAAATGAAGGGCCAGTTCACCACGGAAAGCGAATTCGATCCTTTAGTTTAGTAGTAGTAGTCTTCTTTGTTCGAAAAATGCGCAGTGGAAAGGGATGCTAGTCGGCTTTGGCGAAGTTGTAGGCCCCAATAGATCAGATCAAGAGTGATTCCTCACCTATCCTGCCAGGGGCCAAGTCGAAGGCTCGAGTATAGATTCCCTATGCTCATGTGAACGGCCGGCCCGTAGATCTAAAAGGATCCATAGGCCTGACCGGAAAGTATGTTTGTCCACGAAACGTTCATGAGACCTCGAATTCCCACGTTCCAGCCTGCATTATGCCAGCAGGTCCCACCCCCAATTTATTGAGTAACCCTTAAAAGGACGGAGTCTATCTAGATCATAGGATCACTGTATTCAGAGGTCAATTCTCTTTCTTTGACCTCCCACCGTTCACGACATCCCTTGCTTCTCGCAAGAACGGCTCCTCGGTGGAGGAGTAGAAGCGCTGGTCCCCTTCGGTCAAGTGCTTGTGCGTGCTCTTACCTACCGTAGGACCTCCGTCCCCGAAGCGAAGAAGGAGGAGCAGGAACAACAGGTTGTCCTCTCTTGGCCCAGTAGTTCCGCAACTACTACCGTGGTTGTTGCCAACGGGGATCCCCCATTCCGAAAGGTAACGGGACCGGCCCTTAGGTCCAAAGTTGTATGCCACTGCTGTGGTGCCGATAGATTCACTACTGAAGCCCCGTTATCGGACATTGCAGGCTTAGCATCTATTTTTCGTATATCGCTCCACCACACCGAGAAGAGGTATGTGTACCTCCAGCAATAACAAGAATGGAACCATAGGCTCCTATGCTGGGAGCATTTCGGGGTATAGGTCTAACCACCTCAACTCCCCGTTTCTGGCATGCTATAGTTCTTTTAGTCTCTCGACGACGGGAATGGGAGATGACCGGTAAGCCAGATGCTTCGCGAACCACCGGTACATTTCGTTGCACTTAAATCACCCTCGTTAAGAGGCGCACTCCGATACCATTGATGTCCAATAGCTTTGATAGTAATGGCTGGATCTACTAATACCCCGTCCATTGAGTATAACAGAGCAAACGATGGTATAGCAATGAACAAAAGAATGACACTTGGAAATATGGTCCGAATAATTTCGATAGTAGTTCCATGAACAATCCTTTGCGGGATTGGATTAGTTTGCTCGTTGAAATGCCATAAAGCGCGAACCAACATCCGTGATACGAAAACCAAAATAAGAATGAGGAAGAAAAAGATATCGTGATGTAAGTCAATGATTCCTTGCATCATAGGTGTTGCTGCGTCTTGAGATCCTAATTGCCATGGTTCCGCAGCATCACAAAGAGCGATTGTGAGGAATCGACATTCTAAAGAACGAAGAATCATTGGAATTTCCCATCTTTTTCAGCTCTGCTCCCGTCCCGATGGGAGACTGATCTTGACGTCGGCGTTGGTTTTTCCAACGAAAAACAAGAACATTCTTCCATGACAAAATGCTAGTTGCCTTCATACACTTGATTTCCCATCGACGAAGGCCACTATACGCGTTTTCTGAGGAGCAACATTATCCTTTCTTTTCCTCTGGCTAGAAAGATGTTTCAGTTCGCCAGGTTGTCTCTTGCCTGCTCATGGATTCAGCAGGCAGTTCAAAAGGTTGACCTATTTGGGAATCTCCGGATCTATGCTTATTTGCAACTCCCCGAAGCATTTCGTCGCTTGCTACGCCCTTCCTCGTCTCTGGGTGCCATCCTTTCTCCTGCATTTTCGTGCACATAAGCATAGCTCCAACCACTTTTCATGCTTAGCAAATGCTGTAATGAGGGTGCTGAATGTATACGGATCTGGCACAAGATCTCTGTCCGCCTTTTCTTTCAGCTGATCCTCTACCTAATGGTTCAGACCCTGGCAGACACCGGTGCGAGAACAGAAGCAAGTCAACTATACCAGCATTTCTGAAGATAGGCAACTCTTTATTTCAGAAGATAGGAATTCCAGATAAATAGATCCGCATTCCAGTTTTAGGCTTGTGTCCTTTCATCTAGAATGGCTGCTGCTTGGTCTTCAGTGAGCGAAGTCATTTCCTCAAGAGAGTTCTTTGCCCGACAAAAGTGAATCTTGATCTTTCTTCTTGATAGTTTGTGATCGAGCCAATCTCACAATTTCGATCTTGCTACTACCACTATAGCCCTGAGTGACTATGGCTACCTGAACTGAAGGAGTTCCCACAAGACCTGTGAATGTCAACTTCACTCTAAGGGTAAAGCATGCTCGCTCCTTCGCTCGTACGAACAATCACTCGTTGCTGGGAGCTCTATCCTCCTCGCACTACTAAAAACAGGGTGAAAGAATCTCCCGCGTTCAGTCTGTGGAGGCCGACCATCCTTTCCAGACCTTCTCTAGAGCTCTTCAATCCTTCCTCCTAAGATCCAGGCTCACTTTTTCCAGCAATGGAATGACTGGTAGGCGATCTCAGGCTCGCTCGTCGTTGGGTAGTTTCCGATAGTTCTATCACCATTCCAGGCTCTTCGCATATAGAGAACTCGAAGGTGGTCGATGTAATAGAGCAGGCCTGAGGCCATTACGTACTTTGTTTGTTTAAGTTATTATTGAGAGGGTCTTTCAATGATAGCTATACACAATGAGCGCAGTTTTTCTACATGCGAGATGAAATGCCATGCAAGAGAGGATAGGAAAAAGTAAAAAGGACAAAACAGAGAGATATAGACATGGAATAGGTCTAGTCACGGCTTTCTGTGTGATATGGTTAGCATGGAATAACAAGAATAGGCAGGCATTGAATTAGAAAAGGGCATCCTTCCTCTTAGAAAGGCTAAGTCAGTAAGAATGACTGGAGGCAAAATACGTTCTTAGATTCGACATTACCGGTAAAAGCATTTATTCTAAGCCAGGAGCAGAAAAGCAAATCCGGGTCACGAGAAAGTCAGCGGTGATTTCCTTCTATAAAGAAGTGTAGCGAAGTCACCTCCGGTTAGGAGTCAAATTCCATAAGATGGATCCGCCGCTATTTTCTCATCATCTGGCACTGCTTGAGGAGCTGCTTTTCTTTCTTCCTCAAGCTAGGGGAGAAGCCTATCTGAGTGAGAGTGCCTCAACCAAGCTACTTCGTTCCTTGGAACTGCTGCTGTTAGTTCTTTTAATTGAATAGTTTGATTTGTTCTCTGAGTGATTGCCCTTAGGGACCTAGCTTCCCTTCCTTTCCTTGCCTGGAAGCTCTCTAAGGCTTCTTGCTTTCCCTATTGATGTTCCTAGCTACCTACTATAATGGTAGGGAAGGGCTTTACTAAGTATTAGATATGGGCTAACGGGTCACATCAGGAGCGGTCTACGAGAAAAACGATCAGGCTTCAGGTACGCATAAAGGGATCAGCAGGAGAGGGTGGGATACGAAGTCGGGCATCTAGGTGCAATCCTCCATCTATGTAGTCAACAACCTATGATGGTTCAGAGCTGGTTGCTAAGCCCTTGAGATGACTTCGTTATCCAAAAGATCTTGTTATTTCATGTCTTGCTCTTTGCCCACGTCGAAAAGGGGCTGGTGAAGGTGCATTTCCAAAGAAGGAAATAAAGCACTCATTCCTCTATCTACCCTAAGTAGTAGTTTCCTATAGATAAGTCGAAGTCTCTCTTAAAGCTAGCAGCAGTAATTCTTTATTTTCCCTTTCTTTCCTGCCATCCCGACCAGTTGGCCATACCGTAGTGTGAGCACCTGGAATTGGAGTATCTCTTTCAAGCCCGCACATAATGGACAGCGTGGGAATATCTAAAATAGGGGACAGCCCATCATAGACCACAGGAATCCATACCCTCGCGGAAAGCTGTGAGGTGAGGATAAATACAAACAATGAAAAGGATAGCGCGGGATAACCTTGTGAAGGCACGCAAAGAAAGTAAAGCTTAGTTCGAAAATGAATAGAGAGGAAATGGAATTAGAAAGAAGGGGATGAATTGGTTACTTGGCAGCTTGACTTGCTCTCGGCCTTTACTAGGCTAGCTTTTGCTATATGTGATAAGGAAAATGGGAAGAATTGGGAGTGCTTCGCTCTTTAAAGGAGTTTTGCGTGATAGAAAGGTTTGCATTATATCTGATTGATTCTCTGGGAATAAGGAGTGCGCTGGGTATTTCTTTTTTTCTCCGGATGATGGTCATGCTCACCTTTGGTGCTTGCGCCACATAAAGGCTAATCTAAAGAAGGCAGGGTTTACTAAGTGTTTTTGAACAAGTTCGATGATATTGGTTGTGCACATGAGGTTGTATAATTAAATAGGTTGAAGGAGCAATGGAAAGTTGATTGTGAGGATGCTTGGCGATGGATGGGTGGAGGAGCATATAGACGACGCTGACCTTTAATTAATAATTGGTATTAGCATTTAATGGTGGAAGGAGATATGGTGTCATGACCACTAATTGGTCTGAGAGTCCTAACTAAGTACTTAGAGGTATTCAAACACTACCTATTACTGCATTTGTTGCTGCGAGTCAATAAAGTTTTTTTAGAGCTCCGTGAAGAAGCAAGGAATTCAAAAACAACCCTCAAACGTTGAATAAAATACGTCCTCCCTCGGCAATTAGTGGCTCGTGGCCAGCCATCAGGTCTGCCGGTTTGGTCCTTGTAGGTTTTAGGTGTTTACTGGATCCAAGTATGCAGTGACTTTAAAAGGGAGGTTGTCGGAATGTGTGTGCCGGTGACATAAATAAGATAGGTCAACATCTACAGGTCAGGGATCATTTCTTCATTCCTCATACATAATAGAAGTCGTCCGGGCTATCAGTTACTTCAATTTTGAAATATGTCACTCACTGCTGGCCATATTGATAGTGGAATTAGTGATCTCCTCTTTCGGACAGCACATCTTGCTTTCTCAATAATATCGTACTTCCTTATTTAATGCCTTGGCATACCGACTTGGTTGCGGTAGCCGAACTTCGTCCACCAGGATTTTTGCATTTCGCGTCGAGACAGTTAAAGAAGAAATCTGAGATTAGAAAAACTACTGGCTGCGGCAGAAGTTCTCTACATTCCTTGCCTACTGAAGAAGCTAGCCTCTCTTTTCACAGCCAACCCAGTTGAATACATCTGAATATAATGAGACCTTCCAGACAGAATAGATAGAATTGACCGCCGCGCGCCTTGATAGATAACACTTAAGACGCGTAATCAGCTTAAAGCATATAGAGAACTTGACTTACTCTCCTACTTTAATGCCTGCTTTTTACTACTTGAGAAGCTGGCTTGGCTCTCAGACCAATTCACTTTACACCTGCTTAGCGCCCTCACTGCTACTTCTCTCATTAAGCTGCTCTCTCCTTCCGGAGGTGAGGGGTGCTTTGAGTCTTCGTCTGGTTCTTTCTTTTCTTCCTTTTCTGCTTGATAGAAAGAAGGGCCCTTAGGCTTGTTCCCGTCTCAGGTATAGACAGAGAGAATCTTTTCCTTCTCTACTCTCGTAACTGAAACCGCTTCATCGAGGAGTTGATGTCTATACTCTCTTTCCCTGCTGCCAAACACATTAGGAGGATATTCTACATTGCCTTGAGGCATTGGTTGGAAGGAAGCTCGAAATTCTTGGTTCGGTTAACCTCGATATATTGATTTTCCGGGACACTCTCCATTACTGCCTAAGGTGCTGGAAAGAGGTAGAAAGTAGGCCTAGGGTGGGCCTAGCGGATTTTCTCATCCTCTGCTCGTAGCGTAGGGATCCGGGGCACCGACCAGAAGCTAGACAGAAGAATGACCTTATTTTCCTTGACTCTCCATTTGGCCTTCGCTATTTGATTATTCTCTATGGTCTCTGTGCTTGGAAAAGGAATAGGTTTACTTTTTCTTTTATGCCTACTACGTACAGGGATATTTCATATTATTACAGGGTCTTGCACCATGTGACGGACTTTCATCCTTCTTCTTATGCACTTGCTACTCAGGAAACCTCTTTTAAGAAAGACCAAGCGGAACCCGGACTAGGTATAAGAGATCCTTACACTCTCTCGCTAGCTTATCTACTAAGATAAGAAAGACCTACTGAATATTGCTTGGATAGCTACACCGAGTTTATCAAGATCAATACCGATGCTTCTTCTAATCCATCGTCTTTAAGAGCAGGCGAGGACTTTCTTTTAGCTACCGGCTCAAAGAAAAGAGATTAGCCGGCGGAAAGCGTGGTAATTCATTCATTTCAACCAGAAGGAAGGATCTGTCCCGATTCAAAATGACAAAACAAAGAGAATAGGCTAGGGGGGCGTGGAAGTCGAAAAAGGACACAGGTTCTAGCAAATATGTGCATTGCCTGCTATCCCACCATTATCAGTAGTTCCTCATCGTGCCTTAACTGACGGTTCTTTCCCTAAAGAAAGGCTCTCCCCCTTTACTAGATTAGTCTCATTCCTGATATTCTCACTCTCAGTTCCTCCGCAATCGACTTACCTGAAATCGTCGTGGCAACTCCACTTCAACCCCCCCACTCTTTCCTGGTGCCTATACTTAGCCCTTTGAAAAGTATTCCAGTACCTCCCGCGTGGCAGCCCGTCAGAAGCATGCCTCATAAGAATCTTTGTGGCGACGGTCGAAGCCTCAGACGAACCCTCCCAATAGAGGCCTCCACAGAACACTCTAAAAAGTCAAAGGGGAGCATGTGGTCAACCACCAAGAATCTACCCGTGGCCGAGCTTCGTACCATGATCAATTCACTCTCTCTCGAATCTTCAGCTTCCATGGCGCTTCTAGATTGTTCTTTCTTGTGTTGACCGTCTCTGAAAAGCTCGGTATGGTTCACTACATTCCAGCACTCTTTAGGCGATAGGGTTCTTCTTTCTCTATTTGAGAAGGGGGATCTGTCTAACTCACACTATGTTTAACACATTGACTTCGAAGTGGTCCTACTCTCTTCTATCTCCGAATCTCTTTGCTCTGCCTCTGGGCGCTGATGGATTTCACTTTCACTCTTTATGGCATCTGGTTCAATCCAGTTATCTTGCTCAGTTGTATTCCTTTTGCCTTGCCAGGTTCTATCACTGCAGACTATTTCACTCCCGGAATTGGGTTTGAATAAGAATCTCTTTCCCAAATAAAAGCACAGGCTTCTATAGGGATAAACCAACATCACGTAAGATGAGGCCTATCCACACTGTAACGGCAAGTGCTAATGCCATAGAGCGGTATTCAGCCTCTGAGCTTGACCTGGAAAAAGGTTATGCAGCAATATTAAGTAAAACTTTAGGGATAAGAGGATAGGTTGACCTAGAAAAGAACCTGCTATCCTATTTGCCCATACCTGACTGATGGAAAGAAATTCTATCCTAATTTTATTTTTAGACAGGTCCGACTTTAGAGTTCCGGATTGCCTATGTCGTTTCGGATGATCGAAATCAAGGATGAAGTTCCACGTAGCATACTCTTGACTTCTTTCCTTAGCCATTGTTGTGCGGCTAGTTTGTGATAAAGAATCCTGATAACAAGCATTTCCCGAGGAAAAATATTATCTAATATGCAGCATCAAAGACTACCTTAAAATAGTCACTCCACCGCTCATTAAGCTGAAAGAAAGTAGCAGCACGAACATGGAAAAAAATCACGATTGGGACTGCTTAAAGGATACCGTCCCGCTACAAGTTCTTCTTTGAAATGAGTCAGGGGGTCTCGTTTAGGTCGGCTCAAATTAGCACATCCTCCGATGGAGTGTAAGGCGTAGGGCGGAGCTAGATCTTATACCAAAACAAAATCTCCGATTCCGAGAATGAAGTTCAGGATTCTTTAATTGCCTACGGGCCGGAGTTCGCTTTAGAAACTCTCAGGTTTGAAAAAAAAACTTCAGTGGTTTCGAGAAAGAATAAGTAGTGAAGTTTCTCGGGGAAAGGAACAGCTTCTTCCATTTCAACCAAATCACCATGAGTGGGACTCCGACCATAACATAATTGACAGATCCAAGATGTACTCCTGCAAGTGAAAGGAGTGATAATATATATTGGTTGTCCTTCGCCGAAATAGCTCCCTTTACGATCCACTTTATAGATCTTTGGGATATCGGTGTGTCAAGGAGAACTATTCTACTAACGTTTAGAGGATCCACAGAAAGCAATGACTACTGACGCCTCAAAGACCCTGCCCAACAAACGGTAGGGGTTAGAGCAACCTACATTTTCTCATTGGTTTTCAGAAACTTAACATGAAAATAAAGTAGATGTTCTAAAAAATCAACTTCTTTTCCAATGCCGATCATACCGAGCGCTTAGAAGCAGAGGTACCACCCACGGCTTAAGTGGACAAACAGAGGGAAATAAAATATGGGGGGGACTAATTTATTGTGAGCAAATAGAATTCCTTGACTTGTTCGATTAAGTTCAACTTCGAACTTACAGAAATGGGGCAAAAAAAAACGTATACTCTTCCATTGAAGGGTGGTTTTTCTTTTTAGGCTAGTTTAGTAGTTTTGATTAAGGTTTTATTAGTTTATTACTCTAAACTAAATCAATGATTTGCAGGACCGTGGAAAAAAATATTGGATCCTCGATTGATCCCTTCTTTCTTGTTGCTTCATAAGAGTGAAGCAATTTCATGGGCGAAGGGCGGGGACTATAAATCAAATCAACCGATGGATTGCTTCACTAACATCATTAACAAACATAAGAATAAATAGAGGGATTATGACCATAAGAGCAAAGGTTTTCTCTTTGTTATTTTTACAAATCGAAATAGGTAACCAATTTCTAGGTTATGGAATAGATTAAAGTTGCGTTAAAAGAGTAAGAATTCCGCGGGTCCTTTCCGCTCTAATCAGATAAAGGGGGGTGAGGACCCGCTAAGCTCCTACTTTTTCATGTTTACAATCTGGTCCCTCCGATTACTATAGAGATGAACCCAATCCAGAATATGAACCGTAAAAGAAAACACCCATGAAACCAATAACTGGAATACCAGTTACAGTACCTATCAGCCAAAGAGGAATTCTTCCAATAGTATCGGCCATTTCTTTCCTCCACATTTTATCAAGTGGTCATGCTAGAGACAAAAACAGTCATGGATAGTTATAAGGATGGTATCCTTCCAAATTGGATAATAGAATTCTTACTACTCTCTTTCTTTCTCTCAATTGAAGAAGTAATTGGAAAATAAAACAGCAAGTACAAAAATATGTAATAAACCCCAGTATAGACTGGTACGATTCAATGCAACATTTTGTTCATTCGGGTTTGATTGCGTCATAGTTCTATAGTTGTAATTTGGTTTCTCGTTGGATGAACTGCATTGCTGATATTGATCCCAAGAAAAAAACAGTAGGTACAGCTAGTCCGTGAATAGCCAGCCATCGCACTGTAAAAATAGGATAGGTTCGATCTATGGTCATTGAGGGCCTCCTAAAAGGATCTACTAAATTCATCGAGTTGTTCTAAAGAATCAAAACGGTCGGTTATTAACGGAATTTCTTGTCGGCTTTCCGTGAAATACTCGTTTGGCCGAGGACTTCCAAACACGTCATAAGCTAAACCCGTACTGACAAATAACCAACCCGCAATGAATGGGGAAGGTATAGTAATGCTATGAATAACCCAGTATCGAATACTGGTAATAATATAAGCAAAAGAACGTTCTCAACATACTGACACTGTGAGAGCCAAAGTCTGCCCTGGGACCTGTCACGACGAATGTCCATACCCAACAATCTCTTAGCTGCACCCAAATCCTTCATCTCAAACTCACTCTTGAGCATGGCCTTAACCTCATCAACTGCAGAACGACTCTTCCCAGCAATAAGGATGTCATCAACATAAAGCAACATATACAGCCTAGAGCCATCTGCAAGTACCCGCTGAAACACAGAAATTTCAGTTATGAACTTATCTCAAATCCATGGCTGCTGACATAAGCATAAAACCGATGATACCACTGCCTTGGAGACTGCTTCAAGCCATACAATGACTTCTTAAGCAAGCAAATAAAAAAGACTGGTCGCTTATAGGCTCAGCCCGTCAAAAAGGCTTTCATTTCCTATTTTATATGCCACTTCCCGCTCAGAGATTCTTTCCTTCTTTTCCCTCTTATAAAGATGTGATTTCCTTGCCCCTTTGCTTAAAGATTCGATTCAACGTTGTTCTAGAGGAAGGAGTTCGTTTTTGAAACGTTTTTAGCAGTTCTAATATTGCATGCTTTACTTTTATTCTTAAAGGAATGTGGACTCTCATTATTTTTAGGGTAAAAGCGAGTATGGGCGTAGCGATCATCAGTATGAGTTCCTTTCTAGAAGAAAAGGAGGTTGGAACTAGATGGTTTCCCCTGGTCGGTAAACGAAACCATTCCTGGTTTGAGAGCACTTCCGTTAGAGAAGAACTACAGCAAAGTTTTTGTACGCAGCAGCCCACATCTCGGCTATGAAGAGAATGGATTCTACTTTCTTGGTGCCTTGCTAGTTTGTATTTGTGAAGGATATGTTAATCTGGGTCAAAGATACTTGTTCTCGATGAGTGAAGATTATGGTATTACGCCTCGAATGGAGCATTACGAGTGCATGATTGAGTTGTTTAGTAAGCATGGTTGATTTCTAAGAATTTTTTTTCCACCAGCCAAACCAATGTGGTGTTGGATATTTGACTCGTGTAGGTACTATGGGCCATTTCAGGTAATTGCCGCGGTAGGAACAGTTGCTGTTTCTGTTTAATACAAATAATCAAGTTATTAATGACTGGACGAAACCAAGAAATAACCCCTTATGTGCGAAATTCTAGAGGATCCCCTTTAAGATCAAACAATTCCATCTAATTGAGTATGACTGTATGTGTGATAGCATCTACTATACCAGGAATATCAATGAACCCATTCTTGCAATTGCTCAGGATACCCTCTTTTAGCTGCTAGGTCAATTTCTTAGTTCAAGATCCCTCTTACTAACTGGAATAACAGAATTAGTAGATCTGTTCCGCCCAAAATGGGAATGGGCGCTAGGGTTATGAACTTAGAATCATGGAATCGACTCGATCATCAGATTCTAAGTTCATTCCATACCGGACCAGACCGTGCACATTCTTATTATGAGAAGGGGTCATTCGAGCCTATGGAAATAGGCTACTCTGTTTACATAGAAATCCCTACGTCCTTACATTCTATTTAGGATTAGGAATAGGTGTAATCAGACCTGCTTTTGACATATCTATCCTATTCTTATTTGGGTACCATATGCACCTCTTTGGGCTTCTATTGAATCGAGAAATTGGATTTCGGCACATCTTATTGATTTTGATATCGATTTTTATACATATAAGGTGTCCTACGGATAATGGAAATCGAAGCTATTTGATGTCTGACTCAGGCCTATATGACCGATCGATCGAAATACTCCAAGACTCCACCTTTGTCATATATTCCATATATCACTGTAGATATATATCATTGGAATACGATTCACTTTCAAGATGCCTTGATGGTGAAATGGTAGACACGCGAGACTCAAAATCTCGTGCTGAATTCGAGTCCTCTTCAAGGCATAATATGGAGAATGCTCATTGAATGAGCATTCCCCGTAGAAGTATTCCGGAAATCTGCGCCTGGCGCTCTCCTCTATCTTCTGAGGTCCTTAACCATCTCCCTGAGAAAAGTAGACAGTAAAAGCCAAAATAGACTAAATATAGCCTGAACGATCCTAAAAATCCCTCGAAGGAGATAATAAAGAACCCAAAGCAGATGGTATCCTACTGCAAGGGTGGTCTTAAGAATCCAAAAGAGGTTGCTCAGAAGAGATAGATGTATCCCAACCTCTATTGCTCTCGCGTAAAGACTTTTTTTACGCGACAGGAAAAAGTGACTACGAATTCCCCTTTTTGTTTGCGAATCCCTGTTTGTATCCTTTGAGCGCACGCCCATAAGTAGCGATCAAATCAAGGAAATCGATCAAACGATCCCAATACCGTGAAAGATAAACTTCCCAGATCCAGGGAAGCTTATCATAAAGGGCTTCGACAAGGGGTTTGATTCGTTCTTGGAGCAAAAATCTAAGGTCGGAATACCGGAGTTCTTTCTTTGCTTCTAAGAACATAGATTCCTTCTTCAACCCAGGTCATGACCGAGGGCGGGTATCTCACTCGCATATCTAGAGCCCAGCATCTCTCCTGAACGACACCTTCTGCAGACTCTACTGGTGGTATTTCCCGAGGCGAGGGTAAATATGTGCATTCATATCGGTCAGGAAACGACAATGACTCTTCTTCTTTCCGGGAAGCTATGGGCACCTCACAATTCTTAGACTAAATTAGTGGAAGCGAACATTCGTAGCATTCATTGTCACCGATCATTGACAAAAGAAGCCGTACGACAACTTAAGGAATCTTTATATTAGGCGGCTATAGACTCAAAGGGCACAGACAGGCTGCTGGTACTTTTTTTTTAGCTAACTAAAGTCCAACTTCCTTTGCCGAAAGAGGATGAAACGGATCAGCCGATTCAACTTAGCATTACCCGACTCGTAACTTCAAGCACAACCATCCATCTCAATCCAAAATCTCCGATCGTCTGTGATCCAAACCCTCCTCCGGTTTTGGATATATAGACAGTGCCTGCTCTCAAACCAACCAAGACAGCAGCAAGTTCCTATCGAGAACAAGACGACAGATCAATATGACCAATTTCTATAATATCTCGGGTGAATACGTGAAAAAGTGTTGCTTAGCTCAGTTAAATGGAATAAGGAAGAGAAAGTGTAGTGTGATAAGGGAAGATGCAAGTCAATTTTGAGGTTTTCAAGCAAGGGCTGAGATAGATATACAAACAAGAAGAATTCACATCAGAACCCTTTCCTGCTTCCCCTTTTTACCCATCGGACTCACATTTTGATCTCCTACGCTTGCTTTCACAGTCCCCCTACGAGCAGCCCGGAATCAATGAAGGGAGTTCATTCAGCACCGAGCCGAGCGAGCGTAGATTCAATATGTTTATTGTACCGAACGAAGGATTTGCCTTATCGCGAAAGCCACATTCGTTTCGTTTGAGGAAGTCACACGTCCTGTTCCCTAAGGAGATTCATTCTTTTTTTCATAAATCCCCTCTTCTTCCTCCTCAAGCCCCTATCACAAGACCAAGCGGATCTCATCCTGCAGAAGACTCAGAGCGGATCTATCTAATGGCATGGCTGGCTGTCGGATGTGATCTATTCTCGTGTCACATCGCTTTCTTTCTTCTCCCTCCATTTTCTTCACTACTACCGCTTCCACACATAAATCAAAGAAGCATTGTGGAATAGTCGCATTTCGTTAATGGCAAAAATGTTCTTAGTGAAAGGGTTGCCGCAAAACCGGCAAACTCAGAGCGGTAGCGGTCTCTGAAAGTGAATAGGAGCATAGCGGCATCATCCAAGCCAAACACGTCTCCTCAGTCAAGGGTCTTCTCGCGCAAAGAAGATCAAAAACATAACAACTGATTTCGCTTAATGCATGTCACCCACCCGCTCTCAATACAGCAAGTGACTCTCTCTCACAAGACAGAGAAAGATTACCGATTCATCAAATCCAATTTGATCAGAAGTGAGTTCATTGTTGTTGTATAGCGAAACCTTTCCTTAACAAAACCATTATCAGCTAATAGAAGCCGAGCTATCTATCCAGATCAGGGTTGAACGAAGCGAATGGAAAAGCCAAAGAAAACGGAAATCCATTGCGATTAGAAACCAGTGACTCTACAGCCAGGGCTCGATGGCGATGTAAGATAGAAAGAATGGGGAGTTAGGGCTTCGGTTTCCTCTGTAGCCAGTTCCAATTCCAATTCCAAATCATTTGCCGACATGCGGACTCACTTCTCTTTTATGGGATGAAAGCCCTTATCCAAGTTGTCTATTTACGTGGGTGAATCAAGTACAACAAGTCAGGTCAGAGCTTGTGGTAGAAGATTGGGCTCTGCTACGCAGATCCACTCAACTAGGAAAGAAGTACGCATTGCTGACTGACTGTTTGAACGATCCTAGTTACTAGTAGCTAATCAAGTCAGAGTAGGGTGGCCGAGAAGCTTCTTGCCGGTGCCCCCCCAAAGCAAAGCACAGACTCTACTCACCCACGCGTTTTCCACCTACGGAGGGAGAAATCATCGAAATATCCTCCTCCCCTGAAAGGGAACCTGAAAACAGGACGAGAGTGGATAGGGTGACTAAGGAGGCCGTAAAAATTAGTAGCGCATTTTTGAAAGATAAGATTACAAAAAGGCGAGAGCAGCATAATTGTTAGTTAGGGGTAAGAGGGGACGGGCCCATATAGAAAGTCAATCCTTATTTTTCCGATATGCCGCTCCGCAAGCAAGGAGTGCCACGCACGAGCGGAGCGAAAACTAAGCAAGGGGAATTCCGTCATTCCATGGAAAGCATGCGAAATCCTTTGATTGTTTATAGAATCAAAATAACTAGATAGTCTTTCTTGTTCCACTTGCAAGGCAAGGAAAACAAAATGTCAGTTTCGTTATTACAACCTTATTTTTTTATGTCAAAGACAAAAAGCTACGCGCAAATTCTCATTGGATCTCGGTTGTTCTTAACAGCGATGGCTATTCATTTAAGTCTTCGGGTAGCACCACCAGATCTTCAACAAGGTGGAAATTCTCGTATTTCGTATGTACATGTTCCTGCAGCTCGGATGAGTATAGTTATTTATATCGCGACAGCTATAAACAGTTCCTTGTTCCCATTAACAAAACATCCCCTTTTTCTTCGCTCTTCCGGAACCGGTACAGAAATTGGTGCTTTTTCTACTTTGTTTACGTTAGTGACTGGGGGGTTTCGGGGAAGGCCTATGTGGGGTACCTTTCGGGTGTGGGATGCTCGTTTAACTTCTGTATTCATCTTGTTCCTTATTTACCTGGGTGCACTGCGTTTTCAAAAGCTTCCTGTCGAACCGGCTCCTATTTCAATCCGTGCTG